GGTACCTTTTTTGATTTTGATTAAGGAGCCGTAGCTTTACTTAGATAGGGCAGGGCTTGACTTCCTTACTCCTTACTTTCTATTAGTAAAGCGCTCTTTAATAATAGAAAGTAAAGGGGCATGTATCCACTTTTTTGTAAAGAAAGAGGGCTACTTCACGACTTGCTACTAATAATCGAACGGGTTCCCAGCGAGTTGAGTCTATAGTGACGTAACGTTTCCGCCGGTCTCCATGGAACGAGTATTCACTACCGCTTACAGCGCCTTCATTCACTCATCTTGCTACTTCAGAACAGTTCAGCGGACACGTGGAGTCGAACGTCTCTCTACAATGTAGCGTAGGCAGACTTATTATTGTAGGTAACTGTCTCTAGTGGCTTAGAGTCTGTTCTGTTGCTACCAACTTCTTTGTTTGTAGTTTAATAGATCTACATGTTCTAGTGGATCTAAAGTAGGTTTGTGTTCAGCAACCGAAAAGAAAGAGGTGAGGTTCTGCTTTCTTACCCGAGAATATTTACAAAGGGAAAGTCTCGAAAGGCATACGAGTGCGCCTCTCGTAGACGAATACCGACTCAGTCCGCTCCTACTGCGCGGGAGTATCAGCCGGTCGGTGTCGGGTCGGCCCCTAGGGCACTATTCGCCTTGGGAGTGGTTCAGCCATCAAGCTACTTTGTGAGGTAGGGGACCAGACTGGTGACTGCTGCAGTTCTTGTCTGCAGGGTATGTGACACCCCACAAGTTGAGTAGTGCTGAGCCAGGGGACAGGGGATCTTCCTTTGGATCGTTACAACGCTCGTTGAGCGGTTCAAGTCAAAGTAAATAGGTAAGAAGTGGAAAAGAAATCCATCTCCATAGGAGACAAGATGAGCAAAAGACAGGAATCCCTTAATCTCGCGGAAAAGAACTCACTCCGGGGGGAATGAGGGGGGTATTCAAAAAGGGAAGCCGCAGGTTTTTGCTTTCCTTCGATTGTAGCATTACGTTGTAGCCAGTGATTGCCGGGGTCGGTGTGTGATCACCTTTGGTGAAGCAACCCTGAAGCTGCTCTTCCCGCCCATACGGAAGACCCCCGGCCGGTTCCCCCGGGTAGGGCCAGGAGCTGGTTTGGGGAATCACGGAGCCTTATACTGGAGCCTCGATTCAGAAATGGAATGATTGATAGAATCGATATTTCATAGAAGAATTACCGAGGCCAAAAAATCCTTTCACACCCGCTTGAAAACATGTCATGTGGCTGAATATATAAGGAGGTTCACACACCCTGGACAAATCCATCCTGTATCCTGTCAGCTTTACCGCTTGTCTTATTTACCGTTTGCTTTAGCGGGTGGTTTATGTCTGGTCCTTTCGGGTCGCCTGACCTGGGCTGATGGCGCTTCGTAACGGCCTTTTTGTTTTGTCTGGGGTCCTGCGGCTCTCTAAGGCTTCGATGTACTAGTACCTGCCACCAAAACATCGTGAAGGATTCAGTGAACGTCTTGAAACGCAGTAACACAAGACAATTCACTGAATGGTTGTTGGCTCTACCGGAGGAGTATGAAATCAACAACGTGTAACTGCTTGGGCATTGAGTGTTCCGCCGCTTGAGGAAGTATGTGAGAGGATCGATGTTGAGCAGAAGTGGGGTTGAAGCAGCCAACAACACACCCCCTTTGACTTAGTAGGGCTTGAAAGGCTGGACTGTTTTCCTTTCCTGTTTAGTATTTTCAATCCAAGCCGAAATAGGAAAAGAAAAGCCGCAAGCACCACTAGGCCCGGTCCGTCGGTTGAACGTCAGTAGGGTCCGATATTCATTCCTTTCCCCTGTCCAGGCACCCCATCAAGCACCTATATGTCATGAGTGACCCCTTATATCGCACCTCTTCTTCGATCGGAACCCATCCCCAACCTCTTCCCCTTTATGGTTACTCCATCCCATCACCTAGGGTCTACGGAAGAAAACCAATTTCTAAAGAAGCATTATAAAGAGGCGAAACCTAAAGATACTAAAAAAATAGAAAATATAAAGGGAATAACTAAGTTCTTAACCAGGTAGAGCACGAAAGCGCGCAAGAGATATACTGGCGTCAAGATAAAGAGAGAAAGAGAGAAAACTAACTACCAAACTAACTAAAAGTATAAATTAACACAAGAAGAAAGATAAAAGAAAAACTATAAAAAAGAAAAGAAATTCTACTGTAGACGAGCCCCCATTAATCTCCCATTAATGCGAGTTAGCCCTACCCTATACCCTTAGGATAGCCAATTAAAATATAGGCAATTAACTACACAGTATAAGAATAGTTTGTATTTTAGACTATACCCATTATCATTCTACTAATACTAGCCTATTGAGAGGGTGGTTTTCTTTCTTGGGGGGCATGCTGCCGAGGTGGGGGTACTCGGGATGCTGGGGGAGACGACCGTCCTCCCCACCTGAACCAAGAATTGTTGGATTGTTAGTGGGAGGGCTTGGTTCAGCCATCAAGCTTCATGCTTTCTCGAGGAGCGGGTTCTGTCCCCCGAGTCATGGTTTTAAGCATGTTGGTGAGGAACGAGATTTGGGCAATGCATGTGTTAAGCATTTTGCGATCCACAATTCGTTGGGCGCTTCGGGACACTATCAGTCGGCTTGCCAATCAACTGACCCGCTTTCCTTGGTCGACAAGGAAGCTACCCCTAATCCCTACTTTCCGCGTAGTTTCTTCTATCTTTTTTTCCGGGATTTTGGCCTCGCTACTTCAGAAGAGAGGAAAGAACTCCTCCGCGGAGGAGGGGTTCGCTTTATATATGTTTGTATACGAAAAAGAGTCACAGTGAAAACTCAAAACACAATCAATAGAATTTATACGAAAAAGAACATTGGCTTTTTAGAAAGAAAAAAGTCGCGGAGATTCAAAGGTTTTGACTTCATTCTTCTTTTTCTTTTTTTCTATGAAAAAGATCGATCTTTTATTTGATTCCGGAAAGATTCGCCAAATCACACAACCATATAAGGAAGATATTATGATAATTATCATGGATGCTCTCTCCTTGCTTTTGAATGTCATATTTGAGAATCTATTTTTGACTTATTCTCATGGCTTTCGAAAAGAGAAAGGGCACTAACCTTCTTCGCTCATGTATGTCGAAGGATGGGAAAAGATTGATCGACTTATTTTATTAAAACGGATATAGTAGGGTGCTTTGATAACATGAATCATGCCTTATTAAATTCCATGGTGGAATTGCGTATAGAAGAGGGGAATCCAAGCATTTGCAATCTTATATCTGCTTTTTTTTAAAAACGGATATAAGAGATAAAGAGGGCAATTCTTTTCAGAATTGCCTATGCAATCAAACTAAAGCGCTAACGCCCCTTTATCGAGACCTTCTTTTTGATATATGATATTAATGCGCTCAAGCAACCTATCTTACTAATAAGAATGAAGGGTCCTATCTAAGCCCTATCTAAGTAAAGCTACAGTTCGAAAGGTTTCTTTACTTTGAGAAAGAAGGACCATTCTATTAGTAAAGGCGCGTTAGCCTATAACGAGTAAGGGGCCTTTTCTTGCTCGTTAGGGCTTTCGTTTTCAATAAGGACGTTTACGTTTAGGCTTGACTAATAAGATAGAAAGGGCTTTTTCAGCTTACTTTGCTACAGCGGACCGTTAGCAGAGCAGGGTGCCGCGGTTTGTGGGCTTGAAGGACTTAGCGCCGTGACAAGTGGTATCAGAGCCAAAGGTTAGGCCAAGCCATGGCTAGTGGGAAGAAGCCGTAGGCTAGTGCCGTCGAAGAGGCTCGACGGAGATGGTTCGAATCAAGCGAAACCAAAGGCATTCGTTGGCACCCGAGATGCTAAGGTTCGAAGACTTTTGGGATATGTAGCGGCTTGTCGGACTACGTCCGAGGAGGCGTCGGTGAATATGGCTGCCATCTATCTTGATGGTTCAGCCAAGTTCTGGTGGCAGACCAAAAGACGTAAAGAACGCGGAGCGTGAAGTGCAATTAGATCCATTTTGAGGACGAGTTTCAGGCAGAATGGAGGGTTCCCGCCCGGTTGTGGTCCGACATGTTGATGAGCCTGAAGCAAACTGGTCCCATACGCGAGTATGTGAAGGCCATCTTTCGCCCTGGAAATTTTGGATATGACGGAAGAGGACCGGCTCCTCGATTTTTTGAAGGGGCTCCAACCTACGCCAAAATGTCCAAGACTTAGGGGCGAAACAGGCAGCTAGCCTGCTAGATTGAAAGTACTTAGCCAGGGGGAGTCGAGACCAGGCCAAGGGCAAGGGCCTAAAGTCTCGAAAAGGCAAGGACTACAAGAAGAAGCCAAGCCAAGAAAAGCGAGCTCAAGATCAGGAGCCAAAGCAGACCGAGAAGAAAGAAGGAAGGCTTCATCCGCCCCAAGCTCCTAAAGAAGTTAAGGGCGACAGCCCTAAAAAAAAATGAAATGTAAAGAGTTCGTTTCTTCCGGATTAATGGATCGTCCAACTGGAAATGATAACAAAATGAATGCATAGGTCATTTCTTTCATTAGAAGGAGTTCCAATAAGCGGATAAATATAGTATACCACCTTACTTATTTCCTCTATGAGGGAGAAAGCGAAAGAAAATGGAAGAATCCGCGGATATGGGAAAAACTCCAATTTCTTGTTAGCCAAGGAAAATGACTCGTGGTAAAGACAAGATAGACTTTGATCAGACGTGCTCGGAATCTTTTTTTTTTTTTTGATCCGGGGGAAGTTATCGCTCTTTCACCTCGTAAACTCGGTACGCTTAAAAGCTCCTCGCTTTTGTTCAATTATAAATAAATAACCACTTTGATGGAGATTTATAGCATCATTCAAGTAAATACAGATTAAGATCGTAGAAACATGAGCTTGTGATATAGCTACACCTAATTCCGGGCCGGTTAATGCAAGAACTATAAATAAAGGACCAGGATCCCCTATGAAATATAAAAGATTATTCATACATAGCATAGTCCAAGCGGACCCACTTAAAATCTTTACTGAACTATGACCGGCCATCATATTAGCAAATAAACGTATTCCTGAGCTTAATGCGCGAAAACAATGAGGGATTAGCTCAAGGAGTACTAAAAAAGGTGCTAACGGCAGTGGGACTCCTGCAGGTAATGAGAAGCTTAAAAAATGAAGCCCATTTCTTTGAAATCCCACTATAGTAATGCCAATAAAAATGGAAAATGAGAGACCCAAAGTAATGAGAAAATGACTTGTAACTGTGAAGCTATAAGGTATCATACCCTGGAGATTACGAAATAACGAAAAAGTAAAAGTGACCGAGATGCGAGGGAAAAACTTTTGTTTAACATTTCCGGAAAGACCACCTATTTGTTCGTTTACCGGGTTCGGCACGAAATCATAAATAAGCTCTACCAAGGATTGCCAAGCATTTGGTACTGAATTTCCTCCTCCGTTTTTAGTAACAAAATGAACCAGAAGTAGGACCAAACTGAGAGTTAGCAGCATAAACAAAGATGGATTTGTGAATGAGAAATACAAGTTTCCTATATTCATAGGAATCAATGGGAGAATGGCAAATTGCTCAAGTGGGCTGTTGGGCGTAATCGTAAGAAAAACTTTTCATTTCATCCCCGCTTCTTGCTTTAAAAATGAAGAAAGACTTGTCGGAAATCGCCTTGGTCCAACCAAGAAAGGCATGGGATTTTTTGGGCATTGCTTGGGTCGAGTTAAGTAAAGACTGGCTACCTATAAAGATCCCTCACTACACACTATATACTATATATATATATATATCTGTCTCTATCCAATCAACATAGCAGCTCCGCTTTCTTTTCGCAGGTTTGGAACGCATAAAGAGACGTTAGTTAACATTTGATCTATCTTGGAAACGCGCTTCATGTTGGTAGAGAGGAGCGATTTGTTTTCTTAGCGCCTTTTTTCCCGTAACACTAACACAATCGCGGTTTCCTAAAATCAAAAAAGTGAACTTACGGAACAGCATATTTGGTGAAAGAAAGAGCGGTTCGGTCAGAAGCATAAGGCACGCACTTCAATCCAATGAACAAGTACATCATAAGCAAGACGAATATCTTCCTCTTTCTATACTCAACAATTACGTAATCCGGGTTAAAGCACATACGTATTGAGAGGTGCAAAGGAAAGGGCAGATGTGCCAGTTAGATAATAATGACTAGGATCTGCCAGCGGTATTTGATTGTGAAATAGTGCGGTACGAATGACTTTCTTTAAAGAAACCTATCTTAATAAGAAGAATATGTTCTAGTAACTTCTAACTTCATCCAATCAACTTCCTTGAATGCAATGTCTTTCCAATTTTGAAAACGAAAACGAAATGGGTTTACCTATCCAGTGGAATATCTTGACTATACCCTAATCTCCACCCATCCTTTGCCCTCCCACCGCTTCCTCAAAGACCAAGTATTACCAATTCCCATCGAGAAAGCAAGCAATCTCCACTGGAGCGGGAATAGTAATCAAAGTCACCGTCAACAGGCTCTCCAACTCGTTCGTACCTTTCGTAACCTCGTTGGCTTGGATTCGTCTCCGTCCCAACTCTCTTCCCTTCGCGAACTCGTATGTCCTTTTCCCACTCCCCTCGCTCTACTAATTGGTATGATGACCAGTAAGAGGAAGCAACATAGTCATATTAGCCAGAGCACCCTAAACCGTCAACAGCACGACCAACCAAAGCAATAGGAATAGAGAACGGGACTCGATTGAACGTATAAATATCAATTTCCTTTCTAAAGTCTGTTCGTTTCCTCCGAAAAAATGAAATTGCAATAAGTCATCTCGGGCAAGAACCCTTAATGGCAATAACTCGTTTCGTCGATCAATAAATTCAACACTGGAGTGCAGCGCAGGGCTTCCACTCAAAGAGGAAGCCCCAGCGGAACGGTCAACTAAGAGTGAACAATTAGAATGGACTAAATAAAGGGGAACAGTCTTGTCTTATCTTAAGAGTAGGTCGAATGAACGTAAATGAGTTGGTCGACTTGCTAATCAGCTTGATCGAGTAGGGCGATTGTTCGAGTGGGTCCTATCGGCTTGACCTCTTTTCGGCGGCTCTTTATCGTTTGTCAAATAATCTCTATATACTTACTGGAGTGACCGAAGTGCTTCCTGAAAGAAGCACGAGGGAACGGTCAGGAAATAACTCGTATCGGGAGAGGAGTAGGAGACACACCGTATGAGCTTTTGTAGGAGCAAGCAGACCGAGTTTCAGACCGGAGTCCTTATTTTTTTTTACCTTGAAGTTCCGGCATACAAGTAAGCACGAGAATAGGAGCAGGCAATGGAATTGTATCACAATCGGAGTTGAATAGGCATAATAGCCCGTCTGCCAGCTATTGGAATAGGCCACCCGTCTTAGCCACCTTATTTTGAAGGAGCAAGCCAGCAAGTCTTCCAGTCGTCGGTTTACTGGAAGACTTGCTGAGGAGCTTAGTGCAAGGGAGACCGAGCAAGTGGGAATAAGTTCTTCCAACTTCGGAGTTTGCCTATAAAAACGATGTGAATCGACCTATGTTAAGTAAGGGGGGAAGTAACCATTCGAAGTGGTGTATGGTAAGAGGACTAACAATAAGGGTACAGCGATCAAAGCTTTGGTTAGGGCCCACTTAGTTTAAACGAAAGAAGAGATCTTTCTAGCAATTCAGTTCCGTCAGGGTTCCAAACCTCATACCAAGAGAAAGATTCCAAACAAGTACAAAGAAGACAGCGAAAGAAGTGGATTTCGAACCAGCATACGCAAAGCAAAGAGCGGAAAGGTGCTTTCTACCTCACTTCGTTAAGCAGCGATAATTGTACTGAAGCTCTCTTTCCAACGCCCGCCGATCGTACTACTTCATTCTTGGTGTGCTGACCAGATATCCCAATAATGAGCTAAGAGCCATAGCAAGAGATATAGCGTTGGCTTCCGGCTTAGTGAGCTCAAAAACTGGCGAATCAATTCATTTGAAAGAGAAAGTCGGGTCTAGCTGATTCCCGAGTTGACCAATGATAGATAGGTAGGAATGGCAGGACCTAAACGAGCTAGGCTTCGTTAGCCAGTTTTTTATATTAGAAGCTATTCTTAATGCCGCTCGGGCTCCCCTCGATCCGGTGATAGAGGGGGATCCCATCGCTCCTGGAATAGATGATATAAGATCTTACTAAAATGAAAAAAAGTATTCTAATGAAATATACAGATATACTCTATACCAGTATATAGCAATAACAATGTCAGCCAATTAGCAAAGATCAAGCGAACTCACTCAACCGTACTACACCAAAGACTTAACATACCTATAAAAAGTAAGAAGAATGTTCGCCTACCTGGCCTTGCCGTCATGTTCACTGCTACTGACATATGATACATCGCTAGCCATCCGTTTTCTCTCATTCAAGCCTGGCAAACAACTCTTTTGTCTTAACAAATGTGGGCTACGAAACGATATCTCCAGTAAGACACGAGCGGCGATCCCGCTTTATCGGGCGCGTGAGAGAACGAACGAGAGCATTAAGCCAATAAGCCGGGCCATCCCAAGGGCCGGCAGTCTCCGTGATGTAAAAAGCGGCATCGTTGAGGCTGAGTCCAAAGAGCCCAAAGAGGGACTCGAGTATTTGACTTTTTTGTATAGCAATAGCAATAGCATTCCACCTTGCATTCATGTCGAATGGGGGAACTCTCTAGGTGAACCCTGCGATATGGGTTAGATAAGTCTTGCTTTTGGTCAATTTCAGTCTGGTCTTAGGTTGCCGTTTCATCCTTTCGTGAGAACGATGTTCGATTTCGTGCTCCTGGTCAAGTCAATGGCAACTTCTACAAGATTCTTTGTGGAATTGTCGTCCTGAGGGGGCTGAAGGTCGGCCGAGAAGAATAGAACTATACTTATAGACTGATGAAGCAGTGTCTGGAGAAGGAGAGATTCTGAATCTGCAGTTGACCCTCATCCATTTGGTGATCATTAACCCATTTGTCTACCACATCCGTAGCCCTCTTCTCTTAAGATAGTTTGTTGTCTAACACTCTCAAGACAGCAGTTATCTCCTTCTCCTGCACAGTTAAAAGGCGCTATATCCTGAGGCTATGAACTACTGCTCTCATCTCTTTCTCTTGAACGGGTATACTTTTTTCTTCTCTCTTTTGCACTGAATACCCTACCCTATTCGAAACAGAGTGTTGGTAGGGCCTATACTACATATATAGATGCGGCCTATGAGAAGATGAACGAATATCTCTTAGTTAACTACTTGGACGCGCAACCTTCGATTCATAGAATTCACTGCTCACCCTACTTTATGAGCGAGTATCTCTTGATTAAACGCTTCACGGACTCACAGGGAACGGGCTTCTCAATCAACCTTATGAGCGCTGCGCACCTCCCTTACTTAATTAAGGCTGCTTGGGCTCACAACTTGTGGGCCTTTGGTATTCAACAGGGCTGAATCTCCCTTCTCGTCCGACTTTCATTGAAATTGACTTTGCTTAGAGAGAAGGATAGGTAGCTGTCGTCTTCCCGCCCTTTATTGATTCAAAGGCTCCCACGTCCATTGAGATTGATAAAGGGAGCCCTGTTCCTATTCCTGATTTATTATCAGCAAGTCGTATGAAACCATGTCTTTTATCGTATATATAGAACCCTAATTGATTAGCCGAGACGAACAGCCCTCTCTATCTCCCTAGTGGTCGATCCCCTCCCGGGCCTTGCAGTCGACTCCTGACGGAGCCTTTACTTCTTCGATCGGAAGGGGCCCCTTGATATTCTAGATTTACAAGTCGTTTACAGGTCATATAAAACTAAAGGAAGATAATCTATCTCTCGCACTCAAAGAGTTGAGAATCCCTATGTACACTTCGGGACACTGAACCTAATGTATTTGGATGAAGCTATCGAATAACGAAATACGACTTACAAACCCATTGAAGATTTGTAGCTCTGCTCTCATGTTAGCTGTGCTCTTTCCTAAGTACACAAAGAAAGAAAGGGAACTCATTACCCGTACATAACAACAAGGGTCTTCTTTAGACACTCGCCCTATAACAGATAAGCAGGAAAAGGTGCCTAAGAGAATAATAGGTTGTCCGATTCCCATACTTCCAATCTTGAGCACTCGTCAAACAAACAAATAAGTAGGATAAGGGCCCTCGTTTCCTTAAAATCAATCAAAAAGGACGGAAAGATGAAAACTCGTTACTCTTTTTCCAAGAAAGGCGCACTCCAAGTACGATTCTGTGTATCAGGGATAGATTATTGAACGGTTTAGTGGACAGAGATAGAATACAGCTCTTTGCAGGTTCGAACCCTGCTTGTCTCTAATTGCTTTATAGTAATTGCGTTTCTAGTTCCAGCTGCTCTCCAGTCAAGTGTCAAGAGACAGGGGGTTTTCAAAAGATCGCGCGGCCCAGGGCCGAGTACGAAAGGGACTTGTTTATGGCCGGTAACCCGTCGGTTGAGTAGATCCTGTCCTTGAACTCTTGATTGGGGAAAGCACTAGTAGGGGAGAAATTGTGAATTTTGGTGTACTTTGAATCACTTGCCAATTCAAGTACGAACGAAGTGGAACGGAAGTCGCTCGACTGCTAAGGAGATAAGAGGAACGGAATCAACTAAGCCCTATTCACTTTCAAGGTTGTTCACTCGGGGGCTTGGGATTGAGACCCAAGCGGACCCAAATTGTGCAATGAAAGCACAGCAAATTTGAGATGCCTTTAACTATCTCAACAACTTGAATCCAGGTTTTGAGCGCTTGTCAATTGAAAGCACGGAGCCCTTCTCCGGTCAAAGTTCAAGGGAAGGCAAATCGATTGGAGCTCATTCTTCTCTCCAACTCAGTCGACCTTCTTCGGAGCCTAGGATTTGTTAGCACCTTGTTTATGTTTAGCAAAGACCCGGGAAATCTAGAAAGATATGGGTCAAGAGAGCCCCGACTATTCTAAACTAAAGAAGGCAAGTGCACATCTTGAAAAAGAGATCGTGCCCGCTTCTCCGACAAACTAGAATGGTCCTGAAAGAATGGGTCAACGCCAATTGTCCGAAGAGTACGACTCTGGTCCATATCTTATTATCCATATTTCTATCTATCTTGGATGTCGTCCCTTGCCTTTCACTTTAGCTAGGTCCGAAGGGGTGTGGTTTAGCGTATCCAGTTGCAGCTCCACATGCTCTATCGCTTCCAGCACCTAGCCAAAAACCTTCGGGGCATCCTTTTATGAAAGGACTGGGTTTCACAACGCCTTCTCTTGCTTTTGATATGAGCTCCCTTCCGTTTCTGAACTTGACATGTCATGGCTGCCTGCCCACAGGATCAGACCCAGACTCATAGTAGATCCCATTTTAGTTTTATGCGTGGAACCTTTCCGATTGAAAAAGGGAGAGGGTGGGTTCGACTAATTGATCAGGAATTCATCAATAAGAGAGATTTTTGCGTGGCTTGCTGATCAGAGATAGGGTTAAGGCTATAACAAAATAAATTGAAAATAGTGATATGCAACTTTCCAATCAAGGAGGATGGACAATTTCAATGGAAAATCCCCGGACATTTTTGGAATCGAAAAGTCAGGGTTTAGGCGACTCGTCAATCAAGAATAAGGGATTTACCACTATTGATATCCCAGGCTGCCTCCCTCAACTCTGCTCACTCGCTCCTTGTTCTTTGGGGTCAACAGCATTTGGTTCATTACTGGTTGAGGCTTCTTCGTTCCACTCATTTGTTCAGTCAGTAAGTACGTCCCTTTTTGGACCTTCTTAACTATAGCAGACTCACACTCTCCATGCAAGAACATACTAATAATTTTGATAGATACTACGCTTGCTAACCCTTTCAAATGAATAGTACTCAACTGGTGATCCGTCCGGATGAACCATAGGAACTGGAAGATGATAGCTTCATCTACAGAACAGGCGCTTTCACCTCTTCTCCCTAGGTCGAGCCCAACTTCCATTTACCGCATCCGCATCCAGACATTCGAATTGATAACATTCTCCAGGTGCCCCCTATCTTCCTTGATCCGTGGCTGGAAACATAACATAAGATTTATCCTTCATAGCGCTATCGTCCCTCCGCATGACTGGACGCGTATAAAGTATGTTTACCTTTCTCCACGACCTACAGTACAATAGGTTGAAGCTGATGAAGAAAGGGACAAAGGATCAGCAGCGGTGCATATATGATTAAAGTATAAGTGGGGTACCTATCCCCCTTCAAGCGAACAAAGAAGATGCCACTCAGTTGAAGTCTCTGCCAGTATCGACACCTCAGGCTCTGGGGAGTGAGAAGGAAGAGCAGAATCAAGAAGAACAAGGTAAATCTCTATCGAACAACTCTCATGAATATTTTACCTCTGGCTATTTACTTTAGAATTGCACTTGCACTTCAGAGGTATAGCAGGGGCACGTTTAGCTTATTAGGAAAAGCACCTCCATGAGGTCGCGGATTCAGGTCCCTACTACACAGCAGTTAGAAAGACATAGAGCAACCACGAGCACGCAGGATACTAACATGAAATTTTGACAAGAAAGAAGGGCATTCTCAGTATTTAGAAAGATAGAGCAAAAAACTGTTTGATAGAAAGTCGTATACGTTTGATAGTATGAAACCTTTAACCGAATAGGGCACCAAGCCAGCTTCCACTTGTGTCTCCTGGGTCGGTTGACCCTTTACCAAACCAAATAGGACAAGTCCTAACTAAAAGGCAAGTTCCTAACTAAGAAACCTAAGCTAAAAGCGCAAGTGGGGTCTATCTATAGTCGGCTTTGCCGCTTCACAGCTCCACAATCCCGCTTCCTTTTTTTTTCTAAAAGAAGCTTCGCAAAGTGCAATCTAAGTCCCCTTCGTACGACAGGGCCCCTGCCATTCTTCCCTCTATGGAACCTGGCCGAATCCCCAACTACGTTATAAAAGGGGTCTTGGCAATCTGCCCAATATCGTATAAAGCTGCTGCTACTTCGTCTCCTTCGTTGCCTGCTTCAATCAATCGTATTTCTGCTCGTGAAAACGGAAACGTACTTTACTGATGCCCGTGCCCTGCCGAGTGAAGGAGAGATTGTCGTACTTATGGAGATCCAAAGTTACTAGCCCTGGTCTGGGAGTACTGAGAGTACTGAATACGAGGTATCATTTAGTATCTGTTGACCGGACTAGTCTCGTCCCATCTGGGCTCTTTGGCTGACATATCAAAAGGGTAGGATTCCGTTCCCGAGGGGGTGAGGCTGCCGCGCTTGGTACGGTGAGTTGCTAGCTATGGACCAAAGAGAAGGGCATATGTGATATCAATTCCGGTTCTTGATGCCCGACCCAACTAGGCGAAAGAGCTACATAAATGCTCTAGTCAAGTCGAGAGCTAGAGAGAGTAGATGATACGTTCCAAGGGTGAAGCTAACGCTTCCCTGGCCACTAGGGAGTCATCAAAGTATGAGTCCATAGACTTGCTAGCTAATACTGGATCGTCAAAGACCTGATTCCATTTCTTAATACCTTCCGTCTTTCTCCTAAGGGATCCAATCCGAACTCCTTCCCTCACTTCGTTCATGATAGTCGGTCGAGTGGCCACTGTTCCCCTTTATAGTTGAGTTTCGCCTCTTTCCTTGCCTTGGCCTTATCTTTTGAGCTTCTTGTAATCAAGCGCGAATCAAATGAACCTCCATCCTATCTATGGGCCTGTACCTAAACTCTGAAAGCGGGAACCTCTATTGTCGTCCCACATTCCGAAATGAAAGCGGTAACTCTAATTCCGTTTATCTCCTTAACAGTGGAGCCACTCCCATTCCTCTCGCTTTCAGCGGACAGACCGATCAATGAGTACGTGTGACACCAACTTTTTCATCTGTATGCCTCTCCCTTCCACCCTCCCTTAGTAGTGGCCCTTTTCAAGCAAAAAACACGGGTTTGGGCGACCTCTTGCCTCTATTTCCAACTGGCGAAGGGCAGGTTGGGAGCTGGGAAGAATACGAATCTTGTAAGAGGTGCCATCCTGACCTGGAGGAGGTGATGGGGAAGCTGCTGGTTCAACCGACCGAGGGTAAGCTGCTTGCTGACTTATACTCAATTGAAGGGTCAAGTCTTAATCAAATAGTTCAGTTGTTGCGCCCCATATCCTAGTCAAGTTCGAACCGTTTCCAGAGCGAAGGACTTCGATCTTAGACTGAAAAATAAAGCGCTACCCCTATTGACCTAAAAGGTCAGCCCAGTCAGTGCAGTCCCGATCTTTATGATTCAACTTTTCTTTCACTTCTCTTTGCGAGCTAGCCCGGTGCCCCATAAACCAGCTCTTCTCAGAACCCGGGGGATAGACTAAAAGCTGTCTCTTGAGCTCGGGTAGCTCCTTCTTAATTGATTGCAAAATCTTAATCGAATTGCCATGCTCTAATTAAGGAGCGACCAATGAAAATAGAGTTACAAGTTCTAGGGCGAAGGATTCTGACCCTGGGCTTTTGAACATCAAGTTTGTGGACAGGCCTATCTCTTCCTCATTCTATTCTGACTTATGGATTGCCTTAAGAAAAGCATCAGTCTTTTCCTTCCCTTTTCGATTAGTGCCAGAAAAAAACTAGATCCATAGGGAAGACGCAAAGACGATAAGACGATGTATAAACTTTCGTCTGATCTTCTTATCCAGGTGGGATAGCAAAGAAGGATTTCTCCTATCCCGTAGTGGTTGTCTACGAGAAGGCAGATGCAGATCTTAGAGATTTCCTCGTTCATGATCTCTAATCCTTTGAGTAGATTGGGCAGGGGTAAGACTATGCACATAGCTTCGGTTCCGTCTTCTTTGCCCGCCCAAAGAAAGGAAGAATGTTTTTAGGTTCGGTAGCCCCTACTCCTATAAAAAAGTGAAAAAGGTGAGCTGCTTCAATAAGACAAGACTCCTGGTTGAAAGGTACCCGAGTGAAACGACTTGGTGATTGCTTGACTGCTTCCTTGCCGCAGCCTTGCCTGACCCTGACTTATAGTAGCGTGGCGTTAGCCCCTATTCGAATAAGGCCTTTTCTTGCGTATCGCGCGTCAGCGCTCACGTTTTTTGGCTTATCGCTTGTTGCCTACGTTTTCTAGGTTGGGCGTACAAGCGTTTCAACCTATTACCTATTCATTCATCTATTCCTTCTGGTGGAAGGACGTGCCATTTGTGCACATCCAGAAGTTCGTAGGGGATCTAATGCGAACCTTGACGGAGATCGCTTCCTCCATGTAAGCTCAAGCAGGAGCTCGTTCACTTCTCCTCGCCAACTATCGCCTTTTTCTCGACCCATGCTTCTTGGACTTTCGGTCAATGATCGAGTCTGTAAAAAGGTCCAGCTCTAAGGGTCCCAAGAAGGGGTGGGGAAGCACGATCTGTGGAGCGCTGAGAGTTCCGGGTTTGTCTCCTGTAGTTCTGGGCTTATCATCACCAGCAGAGCACAGGTCGCCAGGTCCTAGTGTTCTTTCTCCCCAACGTTCCTAAGTAGCTCCTTCTCTTGTCGTTCGACGCAGTGACCTTCGCATGGAATGGACTGGAAGAAATGGAACCCTCGTGGTGGAGTACTCTCTGACAGAATTGACGCTTCGCTTGGGCGCTCTATTATTGCATACTCTTCCTGAGGGGGTGATCGGGGTTAAGCCGCGTGGCGATACCCGCCAAAAACAAAGGACTATTCGCTTTTTGGGGTGGGCCTTTCGTACTCAAATCCGTACGGGGACAATTATTCAGCGCACTAAAATCTAGTGGATGGGGTCATGAAAGGCCAGATTTGAACATGTTACGGAACCAAGACAACCTATCTTACTAATAATAAGAAACCCTTATGATACTAGAACTCATGCCTTATCGAGCATGTTATCCCATTTTCAAATTGGTTTATTCTGCAGCAGCGAATGCTAGTCACAATAGGGGTTTCAACGAAACTAATTAATTGTGACACGTTCACTAAAAAAAAATCCTTTTGTAGCGAATCATTTATTAAGAAAAATCGATAAGCTTAATACAAAAGCGGAAAAAGAAATAATAATAACTTGGTCCCGGGCATCTACCATTATACCCACAATGGTCGGCCATACTATCGCTATCCATAATGGAAGGGAGCATTTGCCTATTTATATAACAGATCGTATGGTAGGACATAAATTGGGAGAATTTTCGCCCACTATAAATTTCCGTGGACATGCAAAAAATGATAATAGATCCCGTCGTTAATCGTTAATAAAGTGAATATAGATTCATTGGTGAGAGGTGAACCTTATGCTTATGATAAAGAGGAGAAAGAAGAACCTAGATGAAGTATACGCTTTAGGTCAATATATACGTATGTCTGCTCACAAAGCCCGAAGGGTAATTGATCAGATTCGTGGGCGTTCTTATGAGGAAACCCTTATGATACTAGAACTCATGCCTTATCGAGCATGTTATCCCATTTTAAAATTGGTTTATTCTGCAGCAGCGAATGCTAGTCACAATAGGGGTTTCAACGAAACTAATTTATTCATTAGTAAAGCCCAAGTGAACGAGGCTACTTCTGCGAAAAGATTAAAGCCTCGAGCTCGAGGGCGGAGTTATATGATAAAAAGACCCACTTGTCATATAACTATTGTTTTGAAAGATATATACTTCTATGAAAACTATTATGAAGATTTTTTAATGTGCTCAAAAAAACCTGGATTGACAAATAAAAATAAGAACACAAATCTGACATATCATGATACATATAGTAGTGGGGGCTTATGGGACAAAAAATAAATCCACTTGGTTTCCGACTTGGTACAACACAAAGTCATCATTCTCTTTGGTTTGCACAGCCAAAAAATTATTCCGAAGGTCTACAAGAAGATCAAAAAATTCGAGACTGTATTAAGAATTATGTACAAAAAAATATGAGAATATCCTCCGGTGTTGAGGGAATTGCACGGATAGAGATTCAAAAAAGAATCGATCTAATTCAGGTCATAATCTATATAGGCTTCCCAAAATTATTAATAGAAAATCGATCGCGAAGAATCGAAGAATTACAAATGAATGTACAAAAAGAACTTAATTGTGTGAACCGAAAACTAAACATTGCTATTACAAGAATTTCAAATCCTTATGGACACCCTAATATTCTTGCAGAATTTATAGCGGGACAATTAAAGAATAGAGTTTCTTTTCGAAAAGCAATGAAAAAAGCTATTGAATTAACTGAACAGGCGGATACAAAAGGAATTCAAGTACAAATTGCAGGGCGTATCGATGGAAAAGAAATTGCACGCGTCGAATGGATCAGAGAAGGTAGGGTTCCTCTACAAACCATTGGAGCTAAAATTGATTATTGTTCCTATACAGTTCGAACTATATATGGGGTATTAGGAATCAAAATTTGGATATTTGGAGACGAAGAATAAGAAGACTTTACCTGTCTTTACATTCTACCCAGTGATGGAAATAGAACAAAAAAGGCCAAACTCTTTCATTTTTTTGATGTTCAATCAAAACAAAAATGAGCAATTTCGCAATTCTATAGGGTTGAATAAAAATTCGATTAATCGTTTTATATACTTGCTATGCTTAGTGTGTGACTCGTTGGTTTTTTTAGGACTAGGATTGAAAAAAATGGACCGGCCCATAGTATGAACTAATAAATATAGCACTAATAACCAACTCATTGCTTCGCATTATCTGGATCCAAAGAACCAGTCAAGATATAATATATTGGTCATATCATTGTAGCAACTGAAATCCGTTTTTGCATAAACATAAAAAAACCAATCTGATTATGAGTTATGAAGTTATAAGTTGTGAAGCGAAATAGAAAAGTATGCGGATAAATGGAAGGATGAGAGAAAGAGAGAAAGAAAATATCAATGATATAGAATTCCAATATGTAAGGTCTATGAGTCATCTCATAAAAAGCAGTGTAATAAAGCATTAATAATGATTCATCCATAATTAGATGAATCCGCTCATAGAACAAAAAAATCAAGAGCCTCGAGCCAATAAAGACTGAGAAAATTGACTTAAGAACAAATTTCATTAAGGACTCCGTTGGAGAATTCAGACCTAACCATTAATCAAGAAGCAATGGGAACGATGGAACCCGTGAATTATTAAGATTCTATTGAAAATGAATCTTAATAATTCATTGGGCGGGATGGCGGAACGAACCAGGAACCTGTTCTTTTATTCAGAGAGGTCGTGGACTAACCCTACAACTGAAATAGATATTGAAAGAGTAAATATTCGCCCGCGAAAGTTTTATTTTATTAGATTGATAAATTAAAGACAAAACAAAATAAAGATTTGTTATAATGTTATAAAAAAAACGACATTGACATTATCTATAAATAGAATACGTGTTTAATTATAGATCTATAGATCGAAAAACGATATACAAATTTCGCATAGATTAATTAGATGAAATTTCAAAGAATCCTATGATTCTGTATATTCTTTATTAAATATATGTATATCTTGATAAAATCTTTTTTAGTCGTTTCCGTTTCATTCGCGAGGAGCTGGATGAGAAGAAATTCTCATGTCCAGTTCTGGAGTAGAGATGTAATTGAGAAAGAACCATCAACTATAACCCCAAAAGAACAAGATTCCGTAAACAACATAGAGGAAGAATGAAAGGAATATCTTATCGAGGTAATCATATTTGTTTCGGTAGATATGCTCTTCAAGCACTTGAACCCGCTTGGATCACATCGAGACAAATCGAAGCAGGGCGACGCGCAATGACACGAAATGTACGCCGCGGTGGAAAAATATGGGTACGTATATTTCCAGATAAACCTGTTACAGTAAGACCCACGGAAACCCGTATGGGTTCGGGGAAAGGATCCCCCGAATATTGGGTAGCCGTCGTTAAACCGGGTCGAATACTTTATGAAATGGGTGGAGTAGCCGAAAATATAGCTCGAAAGGCTATTTCAATAGCGGCGTCGAAAATGCCTATAAGAACTCAATTCATTATTTCTGGATAGGAATGTAGAACCAAAGGAAAGAAGTCTTGGGTATAAAAAAAACAATTGCAGGTTTTCTTTTTTTTTTTTTTTTTTACTTCGTCCTTTGCTTTACTTTACATTAAAAAAACAGATTCAAAAAATGATATGATTCAACCTCAAACCCATTTGAATGTAGCAGACAACAGCGGGGCCCGAGAATTAATGTGTATTCGAATCATAGGAGCTAGTAATCGCCGATATGCTCATATTGGTGACGTTATTGTTGCTGTGATCAAGGAAGCAGTACCAAATACGCCTCTAGAAAGATCAGAAGTGATCAGAGCTGTAATTGTACGTACTTGTAAAGAACTCAAGCGTGACAACGGTATGATAATACGATATGATGACAATGCTGCAGTTGTCATTGATCAAGAAGGAAATCCAAAAGGAACTCGAGTTTTTGGCGCGATCGCCCGGGAATTGAGACAGTTAAATTTTACTAAAATAGTTTCATTAGCACCTGAAGTATTATAAGATGAGATCACGATAGAGTGATAGTATTTAATTAAAATAGATAAATTAGTAGATTATGTCTCACGCATATACTTTTCATAATTTTCATAAATAAAAAGAACATGTTGATTATATCAAAATTGGGAAGTAACAATAATTTAAGTTTATCATGGGTAAGGACATTATTGCTGACATAATAACTTCTATACGAAATGCTGACATGGATAGAAAAGGAACGGTTCGAATAGCGTCTACTAATATCACTGAAAACATTGTTAAAATACTTTTACAAGAGGGTTTTCTCGAAAACGTAAGGAAACTTGTGGAAAACAACAAATCTTTTTTGGTTTTAACCCTACGCCATAGAAGGAATAGGAAAAGACCATATAGAACTATTTTAAATTTAAAACGAATCAGTCGACCTGGTCTCCGAATCTATTCTAACTATCAACGAATTCCTAGAATTTTAGACGGGATGGGGATTGTAATTCTCTCTACTTCTCGGGGTATAATGACAGACCGGGAGGCTCGACTAGAAAGAATCGGCGGAGAAATTTTGTGTTATATATGGTAATCTTTCTGCTATCCTGCTATCCGAATTGTATCCGGAACTTCCTATTTGATTTGTGAAAAAAAAACGAAAAA